ACGCAACGATGATTTTTTTCTACAAATCATAAAGATATTGGAACATTATATTTTGTTTTTGGTACTTGAGCTGGTATAGTAGGGACTTCATTAAGAATAATTATTCGGGTGGAGTTAGGTCAACCTGGTAGATTAATTGGGGATGATCAAATTTATAATGTAGTAGTTACAGCTCATGCTTTTGTAATAATTTTTTTTATGGTTATACCTATTATAATTGGTGGGTTTGGGAATTGATTAATTCCTTTAATATTAGGTGCTCCAGATATAGCTTTCCCTCGAATAAATAATATGAGGTTTTGATTACTTCCTTTTTCTTTAACTTTATTATTAACTAGAGGTATAGTTGAGAGGGGAGTAGGAACTGGGTGAACTGTTTATCCTCCTTTAGCTTCTGCTATTGCTCATGCAGGTGCATCTGTAGATTTAGGTATTTTTTCCTTGCATTTAGCAGGTGTATCTTCTATTTTAGGTTCAGTAAATTTTATAACAACTGCTATTAATATACGGGCAGCTGGTATAACTATGGATCGAATACCGCTATTTGTTTGGTCAGTATTTATTACTACTGTTTTGTTATTATTATCTTTACCTGTTTTAGCAGGGGCTATTACTATATTACTGACTGATCGTAATTTAAATACTTCTTTTTTTGATCCTGCTGGTGGAGGAGATCCTATTCTATATCAACATTTATTTTGATTTTTTGGACACCCAGAAGTTTATATTTTAATTTTACCTGCTTTTGGGATGGTATCTCATATTGTAGTTCAGGAATCAGGTAAGAAAGAGGCTTTTGGGACATTAGGTATAATTTATGCTATAATTGCTATTGGTATTTTAGGTTTTGTAGTGTGAGCTCATCATATGTTTACAGTAGGTATGGATGTAGATACTCGGGCATATTTTACTTCTGCTACAATAATTATTGCGGTTCCTACTGGAATTAAAATTTTTAGTTGATTAGGTACTCTTCAAGGTACACAAGTAAATTATAGCCCTTCTTTATTATGAGTATTAGGATTTATTTTTTTATTTACTGTAGGGGGTTTAACTGGTGTTGTATTAGCTAATTCTTCTATTGATATTATTCTTCATGATACTTATTATGTAGTAGCTCATTTCCATTATGTTTTATCTATGGGAGCTGTATTTGGAATTTTTGCAGGGATTGTTCATTGATTTCCTTTATTTACTGGTTTATCTTTAAATCAGAAATGATTAAAAATTCATTTCTTTACTATATTTGTGGGAGTGAATGTAACGTTTTTTCCTCAGCATTTTTTAGGTTTAAACGGTATACCTCGGCGCTATTCAGATTATCCTGATGCCTATAGGGCATGAAATGTTTTATCCTCAATTGGTTCTATTATCTCTTTGGTGGCTGTATTAGGATTTATAATTATTGTTTGAGAGGCTTTTATTATAGGTCGAAAGAGGCTTAGATCTCTTTTTATACCTACTTCTATGGAGTGACAGCATTCGTTTCCTCCTATTGATCATACTTACTCTGAGATTCCTTTAATTTCTAATTAATTCTAAAATGGCAGATGGATGTATAGGATTTAAGCTCCTACAAGGAAGGTTTCTTCTTTTAGAAGTGGCAAGATGAGGTAATTTAGGGTTTCAAGATAGTGCTTCACCGTTAATAGAGCAATTAATTTTTTTTCATGATCATACTATAGTTGTATTAATTTTAATTGTTACTTTTGTGGGATATATTATATTTTATTTGTTTTTCAATTTTTTGGTTAACCGATATTTATTGGAGAGCCAAGAGGTTGAGATTATTTGAACTATTCTTCCTGCTATTATTTTAATTTTTATTGCTTTTCCTTCTTTACGACTTTTATATTTATTAGATGAAATTAATAATCCTAGCATTACTTTGAAAACAATTGGTCACCAGTGATATTGGAGATACGAGTATTCTGATTTTTTAGATTTAGAATTTGATTCTTATATAGTAGGAACAGCAGATCTTTCTGAGTCTGGATTTCGTCTTTTAGATGTAGATAATCGTGTAGTGTTACCTATAAATTCTCAAGTTCGTATACTTGTTAGAGCTGTTGATGTAATTCATTCTTGAACAGTTCCGGCTTTAGGTATAAAAGCTGACGCAATTCCTGGGCGGTTAAACCAAATTAGATTTTTTATTAATCGACCTGGTTTATTTTTTGGGCAATGTTCAGAGATTTGTGGGGCAAATCATAGTTTTATACCTATTGTAGTAGAAAGTGTTAGTGTGAATAGTTTTTTGGATTGAGTTTCTTCGTGTTTAAAATCTTCATTTGATAACTTAAGGATAAGTGTGAGCCTTTTAAGCTTGAAATAGTGATTACTTCAGATGATATAAAAATTAGTTAATAAGATATAATATAAGTTTGTCAGACTTAAGTAATTGAATAAATATTTTTATATGCCTCAAATGTCTCCTCTTTTTTGAATAAATTTATATATTATGTTTTTGTTAAGTTTAATTTTGGTATTAGTTGTGCAATATTTTTTAGTAATTTATTGTAAATTAGATTTAATGGAGAAAAAAGATCAAGAAATTAATAAAGTTTGAAAATGATAGCAAGATTGTTTAGAATTTTTGATCCTTCTTCAAGGGTGTTTTCTCTTCCTTTAAATTGAATTTCTACTTTTTTAGGTCTATTATTTTTACCATTTATATATTGAGTTTCTCCTTCACGTTGAGTGATAATGTGGCTAAAGTTTACTAAAGTACTATATGGGGAATTTAAAGTAATTTTAGGAATAAAAAATTTAGGTTTAAATGTATTGTTTGTGTCTTTGTTAACTTTAATTGTATTTAATAATTCTTTAGGTTTACTACCTTATGTATTTACAAGTTCAAGGCACTTAGTAATAACATTATCACTTGCTTTTCCTTTGTGATTATCTTTTATAGTTTTTGGTTGAGTTAATCACACTCAGGAAATATTTGCTCACTTAGTACCTCAAAGCACTCCTGGGGTTTTAATACCTTTTATAGTTTTAATTGAGAGAATTAGAAATATTATTCGGCCTGGGACTTTAGCAGTACGGCTAGCTGCTAATATAATTGCTGGTCACTTATTATTAAGACTTTTAGGGGGCATAGGTTCTTCTATACCTCTGAGAATACTTTGGGTTCTTATTATTTTACAAGTTCTTTTATTAATATTGGAGTCTGCTGTTGCAGTTATTCAGTCTTATGTATTTGCTATTTTAAGTACTTTATATGCTAGAGAAGTAAATTAATGTCAAGACATACACATCATACTTATCATTTAGTGGATATAAGGCCTTGGCCTTTAACTGGTTCAATTAGGGCCATAATGTTAACTACGGGGTTAGTTAAATGATTCCATCAATTTAGAGCAGATTTATTATATTTAAGATTCGTGGGTGTAATTTTAACTATAATTCAATGATGACGAGATGTAGTTCGTGAAGGTACTTACCAAGGATTACATACTGGAGCTGTAATAAGAGGGTTACGTTGGGGAATAATTTTATTTATTTTATCAGAAGTTTTGTTTTTTTTCTCTTTTTTTTGGGCATTTTTTCATAGGAGGTTATCTCCTGTAGTAGAGGTTGGTAGATTTTGGCCTCCTAGAGGTATTCAACCATTTAATCCTTTTGGGGTTCCTTTGTTAAATACTACAATTTTATTGTCTTCTGGGGCTACAGTAACTTGATCACATCATGCTATTTTAAATTCTAACCATAAAGAGGCTTTACAGAGGTTAATATTAACTGTTATATTAGGATTATATTTTACAGGATTACAGGCTTTTGAGTATGTAGAGGCATCTTTTTCAATTGCTGATTCTATTTATGGTTCAACTTTTTTTGTGGCTACTGGGTTTCATGGGCTTCATGTTATTATTGGGTCTTCATTTCTTTCGGTATGTTTATTTCGTTTATATAAATGTCATTTTTCTTCCTATCATCATTTCGGATTTGAAGCTGCTGCTTGATATTGGCATTTTGTAGATGTAGTGTGGTTATTTTTATATGTATTTATTTACTGATGAGGGGGTTAATTTTTTAGTATAAATGTATGTTTGGCTTCCAACCAAAAGGTCTAGGTTCTAGAAAAATTAATTTATATTTTAATAATTAGTGTTTTATTTACTTTAGTAGTGAGGATATTAGTAATAATAGTAGCTTCATTATTATCTAAAAAGGTTGTAGTAGATCGTGAGAAAAGGAGTCCGTTTGAGTGTGGGTTTGACCCAAAGGGGAGAGCACGATTACCTTTCTCTCTTCGGTTTTTTTTAGTAGCTGTAATTTTTTTAATTTTTGATGTTGAAATTACTCTTTTAATGCCTTTGGCTTATATTATTAGGTTAACAAATATTTTTACTTGATTATTTGCGGGCTTGATGTTTTTATTAATTTTACTTGTCGGTCTGTATTATGAATGATTAAAGGGGGCGTTAGAGTGGAGTGAGTAGAGTTATAGTCAATTATGATTTATGATTTGCACTCATAAGGTATCAGGAGATTAACTTTATAAAATTAGAAAGCGAAGATTTGCGTTTAGTTTCGGCCTAAATTTTGGTAAGGACCTCTAATTTGTTTTTAAGGTGTTATACATATTACATTTTCGCTGTAAGTTGAGAGTTTATTCTAAAAATGTTCCCCTCCCCCATACTAAAAGGGGAACATTTTTAGTGGTTAAAATATTATTTCTTAAATTAAGAAACGTAATTTATTTTAAGTAAATTTGAAATAACAAAATAAAAAATTTTGTTTTAGAGGGGGACACGAATGTGTTTTTGTAATATATTACCTTATCTACATAACAAAAATTAAACGTAGTATAAATAGAACGCAATCTTATACTAGATTTTTCTCTATCAATTAAAGGCTACCAACATGAAAAAATGTAGGAAAAGTACTCTTCGTCAGAAAAGAGTACTTTTATGTAACATTTTTTTCTTGAACTAAGTTCTTATTATTTAGACTTCCGTTAATCCTCTTGTTATGTTTTGGGATATCTCAATCGAAGCTGATTTTTATAATATTTATATCCTGATAAATAATGATTAGAAATGGAAGAACTTAGATGCTAGAATCTTAATATTAATTAAATGTATATATGATTGCTATTATTTTTATTGGTTATTATACATAATGGAATTTCACCAATTCTTAGAAGATCAAAACTTCTCGTGCTGTTAACGCTTACGTATATGAAATTTGAATGGAATTAAACTGCTCAAGAAATAAGTTAGAAGCTTTTCCTTAACCAGTAAATTTCCTTAATAGGAAATATTTTCAATTTTTCCATTAACAGTGGAATACCTCTTTTTGGTTTCTATTAATGTTTTCTTAAATTTTAAATTATAGGTTTATAATTAGTTAGATTCTGTTTTAGTGAATTAGGTTTAATAAAGTTTGATTTTTGCTTTAAGCTTTGTTTTATAATTATTTATTATATGCAAATTTTGGTGAAATATATTTACTTACAGTATAGTGAATAAATATGCAATAGTTATAGTCCAATATATAATATTGTCAATAGGAGAAATCCTGAGGTAGTAAATTATAATAGGTTTGATAAAATCTTGTGCCAGCAATCGCGGTTATACTTGAAAGTTAAATAACGTATATTAGTAAAAGTTAATAAATTAGTTAAGATAAGAGTTTATGTTTATAAAAAGTGAAATTAGGTTATAAAATATAAAGACTTATTTGAGAGTTAAAGCAATGAGGCTTAAAAAACTAAGGTATGAATTAGGATTAGATACCCTAGTACACTTGGATTTAATTTATAAATACTAGAATATTAAGAGTTATGTTCTTTAAATTTAAGAAATTTGGCGGTGTTTTAGTCTAGTTAGAGGAACCTGTTTTTTAAACGATACAACACGCATTATTTTACTTATTTTAGTTAATCAGCTTGTATACCGTCATTATAAGATAATTTATGAGAAAATATTATTGAGATCATATTATTGAATATATTAGATCAAGGTGCAGCTTATAAGTAAGTAAATATGGGTTACAATAAAATTTATTTAATATGAATTAAGTATTTAAATATATTTATGAAGGAGGATTTAATTGTAAGAAGAGGAGTAGTGAGATTTTCTGATATAAGCTCTAAATTATGTACATATCGCCCGTCGCTTTCATTTAATGTGAAATAAGTCGTAACATAGTAGAGGTACTGGAAAGTGTTTCTAGATTTACAAAGTAAAGCTAAAAATTAGCATCTCATTTACACCGAGAAGGTTTGTCGTGTAATTCGATATATTTTGATTATAAATAATTGTTAATGTAGTTAATATGAAAAAGATTTTTTTAAATATAGTAAATTTAATTGAATAATGATAAAGACTTAGTGTAAAATATTGTAGAGGAAATTTGAAATAATTAAAGAGTTAATAATATAAAAGTAATATTAAAGTTATGTATCTTGTGTATAATAGATATTTAAATTTATATAATTCTATTGTGTATCTCGAAAAGGAAATAGCTAAATTAAAAGGTAAGTTTTTGTGGCATAAAGATTTATAATTTTATTTTAGGAGTGAAATATTAATCGGGTTCCTTAATATCTAGTTTTTTAAGAAGTGAATTTAAATTAGCATTTTTATATACTTATAAAAATAGTTAGAATAAAGGGGATTAGCTCTTTATTATTTAGTATTATAAAAAAAATATTTTAATAATTTAACTAAGCTTAAAATTAGCTAGGTTTATAGAGTGTTATAAGTAAAATTTGAGTTAATAATATTTATATATTTTTTAATTTTTTTATTAAGAATTATTTGAAAATAATGTTGAAATAGTTATAGTGAGTGTATTAGTATATAGATAGTGTTAGAAATTAATTATAAATTATTAAATTATTTATATGTATTTTTATGTTCTTTTAAGGAATTCGGCAAAAATTATTTCTGCCTGTTTAGCAAAAACATGTCTTTATGAAGGTTTATAAAGTCTAACCTGCCCATTGGGAACTAAAAGGCCGCGGTATTATGACCGTGCAAAGGTAGCATAATCATTAGTTTTTTAATTGAAGGCTAGAATGAATGGTTGGACAAGAAATAATCTGTCTTAAGTGAATATATTGAATTTAACTTTTAAGTGAAAAGGCTTAAATATTCTGAAGGGACGATAAGACCCTATAAAACTTTATATTTATAAAGTAGTAGTTAGTTTTATTTAAAAGTATTATATTAGAATATTTGGTTGGGGTGACAAGGATAAAATATAGAATAACTGTCTTTTTTTTTTACAGCAATATTTGGTTTAATGATCCTAAAAAGGATTAAAAGATTAAGTTACTTTAGGGATAACAGCGTGATTTTCTTTAAGAGTTCTTATCGACAAGAAAGTTTGCGACCTCGATGTTGAATTAAAAGTTCTTTATAGAGTAGAGACTATAATAGAAGGTCTGTTCGACCTTTAAAATTTTACATGATTTGAGTTCAGACCGGTGTAAGCCAGGTTGGTTTCTATCTTTCAGTAATTAATTGGGTTATTTTAGTACGAAAGGATTAAATAATTAAAAAATTTTTGAGTTATTTTGGCAGAATATGCGTTAGATTTAGGATCTAATAATATAGGAATCTATAAATAATAAAAATGCTTGGTCATGGGGGAGTAATATTAGTAATAATTGTTAATTATTTAATTTTGATTATCTGTGTATTGTTAGGGGTTGCTTTTGTTACTTTACTGGAGCGAAAAATTTTAGGTTATATTCAAATTCGTAAAGGACCTAATAAGTTGGGAGTTATAGGTATTTTACAACCTTTTTCAGATGCTGTAAAACTTTTTTGTAAGGAAAATATAAGTTTGAGAATATTTAATTTTTTACCTTATTATATAGCTCCTGTATTAAGTTTGTTTATTTCTTTAATTTTATGAAGAGTATTACCTTATGGTAGGGGGTTATTTAATATAAGTTTAGGGGTATTATTTTTTATATGTTGTTTAAGTGCTGGTGTGTATCCTATAATAATAGCTGGTTGGGCTTCAAATTGTAAGTATTCTTTATTGGGGAGCTTACGTTCTGTTGCTCAAACTATTTCATATGAAGTAAGTTTAGCTTTAATTTTATTGTCTTTTATTTTTTTGATTGAGAGTTTTAATTTTAAGGATTTTGTTGTGTATCAAGAGGAGATTTGATTTTTATGATTAACTATTCCATTAAGAATGGTTTGATTTGCTTCTGGCTTAGCTGAGACTAATCGGACTCCTTTTGATTTCTCTGAGGGGGAATCTGAGTTGGTTTCGGGGTTTAATACTGAATATAGTAGAGGGGGTTTTGCTTTAATTTTTATGGCTGAGTATTCAAGTATTTTATTTATAAGAATAATTTTTAGATTATTTTTTTTAGGTCCTGATTCTTTAAGTGTTATTTTTTATATAAAGGTAGTTATAATTAGATTTATTTTTATCTGGGTTCGTGGAACTTTACCTCGTTTTCGTTATGACAAACTTATGTATTTAGCTTGAAAGAGGTTTTTACCTGTTTCTTTAAATTTTCTGATTTGGTGTATAGGTATAAAAATAATATTTTATACTTGATTTTTAGTATTGTAAGTTATGGGTCGAAGGGTAGTTTAAGGTAAATAAAATGTTAATTTTGGATATTAAAGATATTTTTTTCTTTCGATATAAAAGTTGGAGAGCTTTCCTATTAATGTTTTCAAAACATTTGTTTTATATAAACTAAACTTTAAATTTAGTCATTTATCTCATATTATTGTAAAAATTGGATTGATAATATAATATAGAAAGTATAATGTAGATAAAATTTGACCTGTTAAAATGAAGGGAGTTTCTACAGGACGTGCTCCGATTCATGTTAATAAAATTACTACTGAAACTAAATATCAAAAGGTGATTTGATTAATGGGATAGAATGTGTTCCTTCGGAAGGTAGAGTTATGTGTAAATGGTAAGATTATTAAAATAGCAATTGAGGCTGCTAGGGCAATAACTCCTCCAAGTTTGTTTGGAATTGAACGTAGAATAGCATAGGCAAAAAGGAAGTACCATTCAGGTTGAATATGAACTGGGGTTACTAAGGGGTTTGCTGGGATGAAGTTATCTGGGTCTCTTAGCAGATAAGGGTCAAGAAGGGTTAATATAATTAAGGCTCATAAGAGAACAATAAAACCTAAAATGTCTTTAAAGTTGAAATAAGGGTGAAATGGGATTTTGTCTACAAATGAAGAAATCCCTAGTGGGTTATTTCCTCCTGTTTCATGGAGGAAAAGAATATGAATTACTGTTAAGGCTGCAATAATAAAAGGAAATAAAAAATGGAATGAGAAAAAACGAGTTAAAGTAGCGTTATCTACGGCAAAACCCCCTCAAATTCATTGGACTAAATCTGTACCTAGAAATGGAATAGCAGAAAAAAGGTTGGTAATAACTGTTGCTCCTCAGAAAGATATTTGTCCTCAGGGTAGAACATAGCCTAGGAAAGCTGAGGCTATAGTTAGGAAAAAAATTAGTACACCAATTATTCAAGTATGAAAATAGGTGTAAGAGTTATAGTATATTCCTCGTCCAATATGGGTGTATAGACAAATAAAGAAGAAGGAAGCTCTATTAGCATGAATAGTACGTAAAAGTCATCCGTAATTTACATCACGACAAATATGAATGGTTCTTGAGAAGGCTATTTCAATATTAGGGGTATAGTGTATAGATAGAAATAGGCCTGTTATAATTTGAATAACTAAACATAGCCCTAATAATGAACCAAAATTTCATATAATTGAAATATTTCTAGGAATTGGCATATCAATTAATGATCTGTTAATAATTTTAAATAAGGGGTGTGTTTTCCGTAAAGGTTTGAACATTAATTATTTACTCGTAGGGGTCTTGAGTGAACGTTGATAATTTTTACTACGGCAAATAGGGTTAAGAGTAGATATATAATAATAAATAAGGTAAATATCATTGATGATGAGTTATAGATAGTTCTTGTTATTAAAGGGGCGTTACTAAATTTATAAGGAAATATAATAGAAGAACTTATAGTTCTAAATTTGGAACTAATTAATAAGGGATCCGTAAAAAAGGAGATAATATAGATTACAGATATAATAGATGCTAAAGAAAGTAAAGTGTTAAATGAAATTTCGAATATTTCGTTGGAGGCTAATGAGGCTACATAAATAAATAGAACTAATATTCCTCCTAAAAAAATTAGAAAAAGGATATAGGAAAATCAAAATGAATTGTTTGAAAACCCAGAAGTAATACAAATAATTAGGGTTTGAATAAATAATGTTAATCCTATTGATAGGGGATGAATTAGTCGGGTGAATAAAATGGAGACAAAAACGGTAGTTAAAATAAAAACTATAAGAATTTTAAAATTATATTTTAAAGTTTTAAGAATAAGTAATTCAATTTTGATTTACAAGACCAAAGTTTTCTTTTAAACTATTAAAACTAATGAATACTTTAAATTTGGTTTATATTTGTTCTTTAACTATATTGTTTTGTGGGAGTTGATCTTTTGTTTCTAATCGAAAACATTTGTTAAATACTTTACTTAGATTAGAATTTGTAATATTAAGGGTGTTTTGGGTTATAGTTTTATATATTATGAGAGTAGGTATTGAAATATATTTTGTATTATTTTTTTTAACTTTAGGGGTTTGTGAGGGGGCTTTGGGGTTATCTTTATTAATTTCTATTGTTTGTTCTCATGGAAATGATTATTTTGGTAGATTTAATGTAGTATAATGGTAAAGTTTTTATTTATAAACATAATATTAGTTTTTTTAATTAGTAGTTGAGGTGTTGTTGAATTGGCATTGTTTTTAATATGCTTTTTAGTATTTTTAAGATTAGGTCATGATTTTTATATATTTAATTTAGGGTTGCAATTAGGTACAGATTATTTAAGTATTATTTTAGTAATATTAAGGGTTTGAATTATTGTACTTGTTATTTATAGGAGGCAAATAGTAAAGAAAACAAATAAATTTAGTTGTTTATTTTTATTTTTAAATTTAATTTTATTATTTTTGTTAGTAATAACTTTTTGTTCTATAGATTATTTAATATTTTATTTAAGTTTTGAAAGTTCTTTAATTCCTACTTTAATTTTAATTTTAGGTTGAGGATATCAGCCTGAGCGAACTCAGGCTGGTATTTATATACTGTTTTATACTTTATTTGCTTCTCTACCTTTATTAGTGTCTTTAATTAGGTTGTATATAGTAGGAGGGAGTTTAACAATGAGGTTAGTAAAAGTAGGGGAATATGAGTTAAGTATGATTAATATTTTATGATATTTTTTTACTATATTGGCATTTGTAGTAAAATTACCTATATATTTGTTTCATTTATGGCTTCCGAAAGCTCATGTTGAGGCTCCTGTAGCCGGTTCAATAATTTTAGCGGGGGTTTTATTGAAGTTAGGGGGTTATGGTTTAATCCGCGTATTGAGTATGTTTACTGAAGAAAATAAAATATTTTCTTGGGTATGAGTAGGTATTAGAGTTTTGGGAGGAGTATTTGTAAGTATTTTATGTTTACGACAGGTTGATATAAAGTCTTTAATTGCTTATTCTTCAGTAGCTCATATAAGGTTGGTATTAGGGGGGTTAGTAGTATTTAGTTGATGAGGTATAAATGGTGCTGTTATTATTATAGTTGGTCACGGATTATGTTCATCTGGTTTATTTTGTTTATCTAATATTATTTATGAGCGGTTAGGTAGCCGAAGGTTATTAATTAATAAAGGATTATTAAATTTAATGCCTTCTTTAGGTTTATGGTGGTTTTTGTTAAGTATTAGAAATATAGCAGCTCCTCCTACATTAAATTTGTTAGGGGAAATTAATTTGATTATTAGAATAATTAGTTGAAGGAAAGTGAGAATAATTAGGTTAATTGGTCTATCTTTTTTTAGAGCAGCCTATACTTTATATTTGTATTCAATTAGACAGCACGGGGCATTTTTTAGATCATTATATGCATGTTGTTCTGGAAAATTAAGTGAGTATTATATCTTAAGTCTTCATTGAATTCCTTTAAATTTAATAATTTTAAAGAGGAGGTTATTTTTACCTATAATTTAATTTAAATAGTTTAAAAAAAATATTGATTTGTGGTGTCAAAGTTATAAGAATTTATTTTAAATAGTGATATGAAAATTCTCTATACATTTAGTAAGTTTGATTTTTTTAGTTATAGGTTCTTTATTGTGTTTAAGTATGTCTTTAATAAGATTACAAAATTTAACAAGGTATGTAATTGAGTGGGAGTTATATTCTTTGAATTCTTCTTCTATTGTAGTAACTTTAGTATTTGATTGATTGAGTTTTATATTTTTAAGATTTATTTTATTTATTTCTTCTATAGTTATATTTTATAGAGGGGAGTATATAAATGGAGATAAATATTACAATCGTTTTATATATTTAGTGCTTGCTTTTGTTATTTCGATAAATGCTTTAATTGTTAGACCTAATTTAATTAGTATTTTATTAGGGTGAGATGGGCTAGGGTTAATTTCTTATGTACTAGTAATTTATTATCAGAATGAGAAATCTGCTAATGCAGGTATGTTAACTGTTTTATCAAATCGGGTAGGGGATGTAGCAATTCTTTTAAGAATTGCTTTGTTTTTTAGAATAGGTGGTTGAAATTTTATAGTTTGAAGGTTATATACTAATGAGAATATAATTTTAATGAAAGTATTAATTGTTATTGCTGCTATAGCAAAGAGGGCTCAAATCCCTTTTTCTGCCTGATTACCAGCTGCTATAGCAGCTCCAACTCCAGTATCTGCTTTAGTTCATTCATCAACTTTAGTAACTGCTGGTGTTTATTTATTAATTCGATTTAGGCCTATTTTTGAGGGGTCTTTAGTACAATCTTTTTTATTAATTATTTCTTGTACAACTATATTTATAGCGGGTCTTGGGGCAAATTTTGAATACGATTTAAAAAAGATTATTGCTTTATCTACTTTAAGTCAATTAGGGGTAATATTAAGGGTTTTGTCTTTAGGTTTTCCTGATTTGGCTTTTTTTCATTTATTAACTCATGCTTTGTTTAAAGCTTTATTGTTCTTGTGTGCAGGTGTTGTTATTCATAGTTTAGGGGATAACCAAGATATTCGTATAATAGGGGGTTTAATTGTTAATATACCTTTAACTGGTGTTTGTATAAATTTATCAAATTTATCTTTATGTGGAATACCTTTTATGGCTGGGTTTTATTCTAAAGATTTAATTTTAGAAGTAGCTTTTATAAGTAATATTAATTTTATTAGGTTTGTTATATATATTTTAGCTACGGGATTAACAGTAAGGTATACTTTTCGTTTAATTTTTTATAGGCTTACCGGGATAAGGCATATTAATAATATAAGAAGAATTAGAGATAATGATTTTGTTATAACTAATCCTATAATGATATTAAGGTTAAGTTCGGTTTTAAGAGGAGCTAGATTGTCGTGAGTAATATTTCCTGAATATTATATAATTTGTTTAAGAAGATTTATAAAAGGTTTGGTTTTATTATTATTGTTAGTTGGGTCTTTTATTGGGTATACTTTAAATATTATAAGTTTAAATGAGACTTTAAATAGTTTAAGTTTATATTTTTTTAGTAGGTTTTCAGGATCTATGTGGTTTATACCTTTTTTATCTAGGATAAAGTTAAATTATTGTATTTTAAGATTAGGAAAAAGTTATGATAAAGTTGGAGATAAGGGGTGATCTGAATATTTTGGGGGACAAGGTGGATTTAGTGCGATTATAAAAGGTTCTTATTATTTAGAAATTACTCAAAATAGGATGATTAAAATTTATATGAAGAGGTTTTTTTTATGGGTAAGAATTGTTATTGTTATGTTGATTTTAATTTAATTTATATAATTTAAAATTAGAATGTTGTGTTGAAGCCACAGCCGTGGTGTATACCTGTAAATAATATGATGCCTGATAAAAGGATAGTTTTGATGTGACTAATTATGTAAAATAGTTTACTCATATTAATGTTGAAAGATAAGCTAAATAAAGCTAACGGGTTCATACCCCGTGAATGAGATCAATTTCTCTCTTTCCGGTGGTCTCTCCTTTTAGAATACTCTTTTTTGTTACTTTAGTTTTAGGGTTGATATTATGTATTTCTTCGGATACTTGATTTGGGGCTTGAGTTGGGTTAGAGTTAAATTTGTTATCTTTTATTCCTTTGGTTTCTTCTAGAAGAAATCGTTATAGTTCTGAGAGTATTTTAAAATATTTTTTGGTACAAGTTTTAGCTTCAATTATAATTATTTTTTCAGCTTTATTTGTTTTAATAATAGTAAATTTAAAAATAGTGTTTTCTTTATCATTGTTATTAAAGTTAGGTGCAGCTCCTTTCCATTTTTGGTTTCCTCAGGTGATAGAAGGGTTAAGTTGAATTCAGGTTATTATTTTAATAACTTTACAAAAAGTGGGACCAATAATTTTGTTATGTTATTTGGTTTATGATAAGTGAAGTTTAATTATAATTTTTACATCTGCTGTTGTATCTGCTATTGTAGGGGCTATAGGCGGGTTAAATCAATTATATCTTCGAAAGATTATGGCATTTTCTTCTATTAACCATATATCTTGGATATTTTTTGCTATAATTTTAAGGGAATATTGTTGATTATTATATTTTAGAGTTTATTGTTTACTTTCTATTTTAGTTATTATAAATTTTTATTTTCAACAGGCTTATCATTTTTCTCATTTGGTTAATAGAAGATTTCCTTTAGTACCTAAGATTATATCAATAATGAGTTTATTTTCTTTAGGAGGATTACCTCCTTTTTTAGGGTTTATCCCTAAGTGGTTTATTATTCAAGAGATAATTTTTTGTAATTATTTTTATCCCTTATTAGTACTTTTAATATGTAGGTTGGTAACTCTCTATTTTTATATTCGTATAAGAATTTCTTTTTTAACTTTAGTATTTCCTTTTAGAGGTTGAGTTATAAAAGATTATGGGAGTAATAAGATTATAAATATGGTAATGGTTATAAATTTTATTGGTATATTAATTCCTTCAGTTTATATACTATATTAAGACTTTAAGTTAACGAAACTAACATCCTTCAAAGTTGTAAAAAAAAGAATTTCTTTTAGGTCTTAAAAGTTTTAGTGTTAGCACATTTTCAAACTTGCAATTTGACGTTTTAAATTATTACTATAAAACCTAATAAAAAAGAAAAATCTTGTATCTAAATTTACAGTTTAGCGCCTAAAGCTCGGCCATTTTATTT